AATTTTATAGCGAATGACTATTCATCTATTGTATTTTCATGCAAATAGGGGGCAAGAAAACTCTATGGAAAGATGGTGGTTTAATTCGATGTTGTTTAAGAAGGAGTTCGAACGCAGGTGTGGGCTAAATAAATCAATGGGCAGTCTTGGTCCTATTGAAAATACCAGTGAAGATCCAAATCGAAAAGTGAAAAACATTCATAGTTGGAGGAATCGGGACAATTCTAGTTGCAGTAATGTTGATTATTTATTCGGCGTTAAAGACATTCGGAATTTCATCTCTGATGACACTTTTTTAGTTAGTGATAGGAATGGAGACAGTTATTCCATCTATTTTGATATTGAAAATCAGATTTTTGAGATTGACAACGATCATTCTTTTCTGAGTGAACTAGAAAGTTCTTTTTATAGTTATCGAAACTCGAGTTATCTGAATAATGGATTTAGGGGCGAAGATCCCTACTATAATTCTTACATGTACGATACTCAATATAGTTGGAATAATCACATTAATAGTTGCATTGATAATTATCTTCAGTCTCAAATCTGTATAGATACTTCCATTATAAGTGGTAGTGAGAATTACGGTGACAGTTACATTTATAGGGCCCTTTGTGGTGGTGAAAGTCGAAATAGTAGTGAAAACGAGGGTTACAGTAGACAAACTCGCACAAAGGGCAGTGATTTAACTATAAGAGAAAGTTCTAATGATCTCGAGGTAACTCAAAAATACAGGCATTTGTGGGTTCAATGCGAAAATTGTTATGGATTAAATTATAAGAAATTTTTTAAATCAAAAATGAATATTTGTGAACAATGTGGATATCATTTGAAAATGAGTAGTTCGGATAGAATTGAACTTTTGATCGATCCGGGTACTTGGGATCCTATGGATGAAGACATGGTCTCTCTGGATCCCATTGAATTTCATTCGGAGGAGGAGCCTTATAAAGATCGTATTGATTCTTATCAAAGAAAGACAGGATTAACCGAGGCTGTTCAAACAGGCATAGGCCAACTAAACGGCATTCCCGTAGCAATTGGGGTTATGGATTTTCAGTTTATGGGGGGTAGTATGGGATCCGTAGTCGGAGAGAAAATCACCCGTTTGATTGAACACGCTGCCAATCAAATTTTACCTCTTATTATAGTGTGTGCTTCTGGGGGGGCGCGCATGCAGGAAGGAAGTTTGAGCTTGATGCAAATGGCTAAAATATCGTCTGCTTTATATGATTATCAATTAAATAAAAAATTATTTTATGTATCAATCCTTACATCTCCGACAACTGGTGGAGTGACAGCTAGTTTTGGTATGTTGGGGGATATCATTATTGCCGAACCCAATGCCTACATTGCATTTGCAGGTAAAAGAGTAATTGAACAAACATTGAATAAAACAGTACCCGAAGGTTCACAAGCAGCTGAATACTTATTCCAGAAGGGTTTATTCGACCTAATTGTACCACGTAATCTTTTAAAAAGCGTTCTGAGTGAGTTATTTAAGCTCCACGCCTTTTTTCCTTTGAATCAAAAGTCAAGCAAAATCAAGTAGAGCACTAAGTTCAATTATTTTATTTGTGTTTGTAGCAAAAAAAGTAGTTAGTTTATCGGAATCAAAGTAAATAAGATAATAATGGCCTTTTCTTTGGTGATAGAAGATCTAATTGTAGAAAGAATCAAAACTAAAGTTGAGGATAACTCTTTTTTTGACCTATATTCCTGATTACGAATCAAGAAGCCTTTATCACCAAGAGCAAGAGTGAGTTCTTCCTTTCGTGAAATTAGGAAAATAAAACGAATTTCTTCTTGTCTTAGGTATATAATTTGAAATTTAAATATAGATAATAGAGTTTTGTATCTTTCTCTATCTCCCGAAAAACCATTTTAGCTAAAAATTCATGTTGGGTCGGATTCGAACGAATCTTTCGATAATCTGTAAAAAACTCTTTATCTATTTTTAGAAAATTAGAAGACAAGAACAAAAGAAATGAAGAAAAATCATAAAGTTTATTATCATACATATCTTTCTCATGTAGGAGATGAATAAGTCCATTTATTTAGTTCTACAGTTCTACATTCTTTGCACTTATTCTTATTATACGTACTCAGTTAGGTTTAGATATATAGATACTTAGATCTATACTAAGAATTTAAAATTCTTCAAATTCTATTAATAATAAATATTATCTAATTAGAATTAAAATTCTTAATTTAATTATAATTATTACAAGATATCTTTATTTATATAATAACATAATAAGAGATACAAATAGTAAATCGAGGTACCCCTTCTATGACAAATTTGAACCTTCCATCTATTTTTGTGCCGTTAGTAGGCCTAGTCTTTCCGGCATTTGCAATGGCTTCTTTATTTCTTCATGTTCAAAAAAACAAGATTGTTTAGATCCGCTGGGACCCAATCTCATCCATTTTTTTTGAAAACGTGGACTTGTATCATAACACGGATATCTATTTATTGGAATATAGTATAACATGTGATTTCCACCGAACATAAAGGAAAAAACTCTTATGCCTGCAGAAACATGATATATGGATATATCAATTCTAGTAATTTTCAAATAGATCAGGATCGCTGGATGGCTGAAATGTAGTCGGTGAATCTCTATGTATATCGATATGTATAGTGGGATCGTATTAAATAAAGAGTATGTTATTATTTTAGATTTAACCAATTTGATGAATTACTCCTAAAGGTTGACATCAAACTAGTGCTAGTTCACCTCAAACTAGTGCTAGTTGATGAGAGTTACTTCGGAAACAAAAAAGTAAAGTCAAATTTCTCTGGGGTATTATCTCAATTCCAATAAAATGCAATCGGGTAAAGTATGACTTGGCGATCAGAACATATATGGATAGAACTTATAACGGGGTCTCGAAAAATAAGTAATTTCTGCTGGGCCTTTATCCTTTTTTTAGGTTCATTAGGCTTCTTATTAGTTGGAACTTCCAGTTATCTTGGTAGAAATTTTATATCTTTTTTTCCGCCTCAGCAAATCATTTTTTTTCCACAAGGAATCGTGATGTCTTTCTACGGAATTGCGGGTCTCTTTATTAGCTCTTATTTGTGGTGCACAATTTCCTGGAATGTAGGTAGTGGTTATGATCGATTCGATAGAAAGGAAGGAATAGTCTGTATTTTTCGTTGGGGATTTCCGGGAAAAAATCGTCGCATATTCCTCCGATTCCTTATAAAAGATATTCAGTCCGTTAGAATAGAAGTTAAAGAGGGTATTTATGCTCGTCGTGTTCTTTATATGGACATTCGAGGCCAGGGGTCCATTCCCTTGACCCGTACTGATGAGAATTTGACTCCACGAGAAATTGAACAAAAGGCTGCTGAATTAGCCTATTTCTTGCGTGTACCAATTGAAGTATTTTGATAAATTGAGAATCAGAACGTTCATTCAATTAAAGAAAACGTATATGAAAGAACCATAAAATGAAACTCTTTTTATGGTCTTTATGCGTATGTAAACCCACGCAATTCAATAACAAATAACAAATCGAAATAATAGATTCATCTCAGATGGCAAACCATTTCGAAATCAAGAAATTTTTTTTTAGTTTTTTAGTTCAATATTTGTTGGAATTGACACTTTAGATCCAGATAGATCGTATCTTGTAAATTGGAAATTCTTTCTTTTGTATTCTTTAAATGACCAACAATTGGATTTCTTAATTAAATAATGAGAACTAGCCAATTTATCCTTTGCCAGTCATTTTTTTTTTATCATCGTAATATCTTTCCCTCAATTATTCTATTCCTGACTGTGGGTAATCAGTGAAATTTTTTCGAAATATTGGATATTTTGATAGCAAAGGAGTTCTTTCGTCTCAAAATCTGAATAATATTCATTACTTAAAGTGGTTCTTTCGATCATTCATCGAAAGGAGACACTTGATTTCAAATTTGACCAATTGAGCTATCAGGAAACAATATTCTTAATTTCTTCATTCGAAGTGAATTCTTAGCCTATTTCTGTATTCTTTCTAGATTCAAAGACTAACCACAAAATCACAAAGAAAATAGATTCATAAGTTCGATACCTTGTATAAAACTCATGTGTGTAAGAAATATTCGATCGCATAGAGTGTACGAATGGGTTGATTAACAATTCACAGATGAAAAAATGGCAAAAAAGAAAGCATTCACTCCTCTTTTCTATCTTGCATCTATAGTATTTTTGCCCTGGTGGATTTCTTTCTCAGTTAATAAATGTCTGGAATCTTGGGTTACTAATTGGTGGAATACTGGGCAATCCGAAATTTTATTCAATAATATTCAAGAAAAGAGTCTTCTAGAAAAATTCATAGAATTAGAGGAACTCCTCTTCTTGGACGAAATGATCAAGGAATACTCGGAAACACATCTCGAAGAGTTTGGGATAGGAATCCATAAAGAAACGATCCAATTAATCAAGATACAAAATGAGAATCGTATCCATATGATTTTGCACTTCTCGACAAATATCATCTGTTTTATTATTCTAAGCGGGTATTCAATTTTGGGTAATGAAAAACTTGTTATTCTTAACTCTTGGGCTCAGGAATTCCTATATAACTTAAGTGACACAGTAAAAGCTTTTTCTATTCTTTTATTAACTGATTTATGTATCGGATTCCATTCACCTCACGGTTGGGAATTAATTATTGTCTCTATCTATAAAGATTTTGGATTTGTTCATAATGATCAAATTATAGCTGCTCTTGTTTCCACCTTTCCAGTCATTCTCGATACAATTTTTAAATATTGGATTTTCCGTTATTTAAATCGTCTGTCTCCGTCACTTGTAGTTATTTATCATTCAATGAATGACTGATAAAGGATCCATTGATATTAATCTAATCCAATTAGAATGCTTGGTACTTTGTAGTTGTACATAAGCAAAGTATTGAAAATCGTATTTACTGTTTCTAACCATCGGGAAGATTCATCCTATATTATTCCTAGATTATTCCAGCAAATAGCAGAATCGTGG